AATGAATTGCCTGATAAAAGGGTTACCTTGATAGGGTAAATAATGCAATTAGTATTGCATTCATTATATTTAATAGAATTAAACTATTTCTAAAAGTATCAAAAACTTTTGTGCATCATACACCAAAATATATTTATTACAAATAGTATTAATTATAATAGAATACATCTATTAAATCAACACAATATTGATTTAAATAAAAAGATAAGCTAATTAAGCTACTGGGTTCATACCCCATTTATAAAGGTTCTAATCCTTTTCTTTTTAATTTTTAATAATTCAGCAAAAATTATATTTTTTTTTATCTTAATAACAGGAACCCTAATTACTGTTTCCTCAAATTCTTGATTAGGAGCCTGAATAGGGCTAGAAATTAACTTGTTGTCATTTATCCCCCTAATAAATAGTAACAATTTAACATCTACAGAAGCCTCACTAAAATATTTTTTAACTCAAGCTATAGCCTCAGCAGTTCTACTGTTTGCTATTATAATAATGTATTTAAATAATTACCCAATTATTCAAGATAATTCTTCTTATAGTAATCTAATAATTATTTCATCCTTATTACTGAAAAGAGGGGCAGCACCTTTTCATTTTTGATTCCCCAATGTTATAGAAGGACTTTCTTGAATAAATGCTCTTACTCTAATAACATGACAAAAAATTGCACCCCTTATATTAATTTCTTACACAACACTAAATAATTTTATTTTTTTAGCAATTATTGCCTCAACTATCACAGGATCACTGGGTGGACTTAATCAAACCTCTCTACGGAAACTAATAGCTTTTTCATCAATCAACCACTTAGGATGAATATTAGCAGCCATACAAGCAAATGAATCAATATGATGCATTTATTTCTCTTTTTATACATTTTTATCGTTCAGATTAACCTTTATATTCAACAACTTTAAAATATTCCACATTAATCAACTATTTAATTCATTCTTCAATTCCAAAATCCTTAAATTTATTCTGTTTTTAAACCTACTTTCACTAGGAGGGTTGCCCCCATTTATTGGATTTTTGCCTAAATGACTAGTTATTCAACTGTTAGTGTTAAAAAGTCAATATGTATTAATAACAATTATAACAGTTATAACACTAATTACCTTATTTTTTTACTTACGGTTATGTTTCGCAGCTTTTATACTTAATTATTACGAAAATAATTGAACTATTGATATAACTATTAACAACATTTCTTTTAAGTTAATATTAATTTTATCATTTATTTCTACGTTTAGTCTAATCCTAATTTCTATAATTTATTTATTCTTATAAACTATAGTGTAAGGCTTTAAGTTAATTAAACTAATAGCCTTCAAAGCTATAAATATAAGTATAAATCTTTTAAGCCTTAGTAATTTATTACTCCTTTAGAATTGCAGTCTAATGTCATCATTGACTATAAAGCCAACTTAAATATTAATTAAATTACTAATGATTAAATTTATATATAATAATGATTAAAAAGAATAAATTCTTATAAATAGATTTACAGTCTATCGCCTAAACTTCAGCCATTTAATCGCGACAATGGCTATTCTCAACAAATCATAAAGATATTGGAACTTTATATTTTATCTTCGGAGCCTGAGCAGGAATAGTTGGAACATCTCTTAGAATCTTAGTCCGAGCTGAACTCGGTCACCCAGGAGCTTTAATCGGTGACGATCAAATTTATAATGTAATTGTAACAGCTCATGCTTTCGTAATAATTTTCTTTATAGTTATACCAATTATAATTGGTGGATTTGGAAATTGGCTTGTTCCTTTAATATTAGGGGCCCCCGATATAGCATTTCCACGAATAAATAATATAAGATTTTGGTTATTACCCCCTTCCCTTACATTACTATTAGTAAGAAGTATAGTAGAAAACGGAGCTGGTACAGGTTGAACAGTTTACCCACCCCTATCATCTGTTATTGCACACGGAGGAGCTTCAGTTGATCTAGCTATTTTTTCACTTCACTTAGCGGGTATTTCCTCAATTTTAGGAGCAGTTAATTTCATTACAACAGTAATTAATATACGATCAACAGGAATTACCTTTGATCGAATACCTCTATTCGTTTGAGCGGTTGTATTAACAGCTTTATTACTTTTATTATCATTACCAGTTTTAGCAGGAGCTATTACTATATTATTAACAGACCGAAACTTAAATACTTCCTTTTTTGACCCTGCCGGAGGGGGAGATCCTATTCTTTACCAACACTTATTTTGATTCTTTGGACACCCAGAAGTTTATATTTTAATTCTTCCAGGATTCGGAATAATTTCTCATATTATTAGTCAAGAATCAGGAAAGAAGGAAACATTCGGATCTCTAGGAATAATCTATGCTATAATAGCAATTGGTCTATTAGGATTTATTGTATGAGCTCATCACATATTCACAGTAGGAATAGATGTAGATACTCGTGCCTATTTCACTTCAGCTACAATAATTATTGCCGTACCCACAGGTATTAAAATTTTTAGTTGATTAGCTACATTACATGGTACACAATTAAACTATTCACCAGCTATATTGTGAGCCCTAGGATTTGTATTCCTATTTACAGTAGGAGGATTAACAGGAGTAGTTCTTGCCAATTCATCTGTTGATATTATTCTTCATGATACATATTATGTAGTAGCCCATTTCCACTATGTATTATCAATAGGAGCAGTCTTTGCCATTATAGCAGGATTCGTTCACTGATACCCCCTGTTTACAGGGCTAGTATTAAACCCTAAATGATTAAAAAGTCAATTTATTATTATATTTATCGGAGTAAATTTAACCTTCTTCCCACAACACTTTTTAGGGCTAGCCGGTATACCACGACGATATTCAGATTATCCAGATGCTTACACAACATGAAATGTAGTTTCTACTATTGGTTCATCTATTTCTTTACTAGGAATTTTATTCTTCCTATTCATCATTTGAGAAAGTTTAGTAACACAACGACAAGTAGTTTATCCTATACAACTCAGTTCTTCAATTGAATGACTTCAGAACACCCCTCCAGCTGAACACAGTTATTCAGAATTACCTCTTTTAACTAACTATCTAATATGGCAGATTAGTGCAATGGATTTAAGCTCCATATATAAAGTATTTTACTTTTATTAGAAACTAATGACAACATGAGCTGCCCTTGGCCTTCAAGATAGAGCCTCTCCTCTTATGGAACAACTTACCTTCTTTCATGATCACGCTTTAATAATTTTAGTAATAATTACAACATTAGTAGGTTATTTAATATTTATATTATTCTTTAATTCATATACTAACCGAAATCTTTTACATGGCCAAACTATTGAAATAATTTGAACAATTCTTCCAGCAATTGTACTACTATTTATTGCTTTCCCCTCCCTTCGACTACTATATTTATTAGATGAAATTAATGAGCCATCGGTTACATTAAAAGCTATTGGACACCAATGATATTGAAGTTATGAATATTCAGACTTTATAAACGTAGAATTTGATTCATATATAGTTCCAACTAATGAATTAGCAACAGATGGGTTCCGACTTCTAGATGTTGACAACCGCGTAGTTCTTCCTATAAATTCACAAATTCGAATTTTAGTAACAGCTGCAGATGTAATTCACTCATGGACAGTACCAGCTTTAGGTGTAAAGGTAGACGGAACCCCCGGTCGATTAAACCAAACTAATTTCCTAATAAACCGACCTGGATTATTTTACGGTCAATGTTCAGAAATTTGTGGAGCTAATCACAGATTCATACCTATTGTAATTGAAAGACTTCCTGTAAATCATTTTATCAAATGAGTAACTAATAGAACTAATTCATAATTTTCATTAGATGACTGAAAGCAAGTACTGGTCTCTTAAACCACTCTATAGTAAATTAGCACTTACTTCTAATGGAAAAAATTAGTTAAAAAATAACATTAGTATGTCAAACTAAAATTATTAAACTATTTAATATTTTTTGGTGCCTCAAATAGCCCCAATTGGTTGATTAAGCTTATTTATTATCTTTTCAATTACTTTTATCTTGTTTAGTATAATAAATTATTATTCTGTAATCCCTAAAACACCTAAATCAGAAATTTCAAGCAAGTATTCAACAACTTCTTTAAACTGAAAATGATAACAAATCTATTCTCGGTATTCGACCCTTCATCAAGTATTTTCAATTTATCATTAAATTGAATAAGAACATTTTTAGGACTTCTTCTGATTCCTTCTGCCTACTGATTAATACCTTCACGATGACATATTTTTTGAAATTCAATTCTTATTACACTTCATAAGGAATTCAAAACTCTTCTTGGTCCATCAGGACATTCAGGATCAACTTTTATTTTTGTCTCTTTATTTTCATTAATTTTATTTAATAATTTTATAGGACTATTTCCTTATATTTTCACAAGAACAAGTCATTTAACACTTACACTTACACTAGCTCTACCTTTATGATTATGTTTTATACTTTATGGATGAATTAATCACACACAACACATATTCGCTCACCTAGTCCCTCAAGGAACCCCAGCAGTTCTTATACCATTTATAGTATGTATCGAAACAATTAGTAATATTATTCGACCTGGAACTTTAGCCGTTCGATTAGCAGCTAATATAATTGCAGGACATTTATTACTTACTCTTTTAGGAAACACTGGACCTTCCCTCTCTTACGCAATTGTATCATTATTATTAATTGGTCAAATTGCTCTATTAGTTCTAGAATCAGCAGTTGCTATTATTCAATCATATGTATTTGCAGTTCTAAGTACGCTATACTCTAGAGAAGTAAATTAATGTCAACACACTCAAATCACCCATTTCATTTAGTAGATTATAGCCCCTGACCTTTAACAGGAGCAATCGGAGCTATAACCTCTGTCTCAGGATTAGTAAAATGATTCCATCAATATGATATTTCATTGTTTGCGTTAGGAAATATTATTACTATTTTAACAGTTTATCAATGATGACGAGACGTATCTCGAGAAGGAACTTTTCAAGGACTACACACCCTGCCTGTAACATTAGGATTACGGTGAGGGATAATTCTATTCATTTTATCAGAAGTTTTATTTTTTGTATCTTTTTTCTGAGCTTTTTTCCACAGAAGTTTATCCCCAGCCATTGAACTAGGAGCTATATGACCCCCTGCAGGAATTCAACCCTTTAATCCATTCCAAATTCCACTATTAAATACAGCCATTTTATTATCTTCAGGAGTTACTGTTACATGAGCACATCATAGTTTAATGGAAGGTAATCATTCTCAAGCAACACAAGGACTATTTTTTACAGTTCTTTTAGGAGTCTATTTTACTATTCTACAAGCATATGAATATATTGAAGCACCATTTACCATTGCAGACTCAGTTTATGGTTCTACCTTTTTCATAGCAACAGGATTCCACGGAATTCATGTATTAATCGGAACAACATTTCTTCTAGTATGCTTAATTCGACATTTAAACAACCACTTTTCTAAAACTCACCACTTTGGGTTTGAAGCAGCTGCATGATACTGACATTTCGTTGATATTGTTTGGCTATTCCTTTATATTTCGATTTACTGATGAGGAGGATAACTAATTTTTATCTATATAGTATATAAGTATATTTGACTTCCAATCATAAGGTCTACTAATTAGTAGTATAGATAATTTTTTCAATTACTATTATAGCATCAATTTTAATTATCATCACCAGTGTAGTTATAACCCTAGCTTCCATTTTATCAAAAAAAGCACTAACAGACCGTGAAAAATGTTCCCCCTTTGAATGTGGATTTGATCCCAAGTCTTCTTCACGACTACCTTTTTCACTTCGATTTTTTTTAATTACAATTATTTTCTTAATTTTTGATGTAGAAATTGCCCTCATTTTACCTATAATTTTAATCATTTCAATTTCTAATATCATTATATGAACTACAACAAGAATTGTATTTATTATTATCTTAATTATTGGACTATACCATGAATGAAACCAAGGAATATTAAATTGATCAAATTAGGGTTGTAGTTAATTATAACATTTGATTTGCATTCAAAAAGTATTGAAATATCAATCTACCTTATAACTCAGAATATGAAGCGATTTATTGCAATTAGTTTCGACCTAATCTTAGGTATTTTATACCCTTATTCTGTAATTAAATATTAATTGAAGCCAAAAAGAGGCTTATCACTGTTAATGATAGAACTGAGACCGATCTCCAATTAAGGAAGTATGACGTTCAAGAAAAAGCTGCTAACTTTTATCTTTTAATGGTTAAACTCCATTTGTACTTCTGTTTATATAGTTTAATAAAAACATTACATTTTCATTGTAAAAATAAAATTTTCTATTTTTATAAATTACTAAATATAATACACTACATCCAAGAATTATTCAATTACCCTAACATCTTCAGTGTTATGCTCTATTTTAAGCTACTTGAATAAAAAATTAAAAAAAATGAAAACAAGAAAATAATTCATAAAACAAATAATAAAAGATAAACCTTTAAGTTATTATTGTGCATAACAGATACATACTGAGAATATTTAACTAATTCATTATATAAATTTTGACCCCCTAAAAATTCTGATCAACCCTGATCAAAAGATTTACATACTCTTATTCCTAATACTAAGGGATAATTAATAATCCCATAAGTAGAGATATAGGGCATAAATCACATAGAACCAGAAAAATAACTTACTAGATAATTATGCAAAGACTTATTAAAATAAAATAAAGAAACATTAGAAATTAAATAGCCTAATACACCTCCTACCACACAAACAAATAAAGTTAATAATTTTAAATAACTAGGTAAACAAATTATATAGGGAGTAGGAAAAATTAATCAACTTAATATTCTACCTCCAACAATTCTCATTATTAATAAACCACTTATACCTCGCAGTATAACTCAACCTTCATCTCTCAACATATTTAAAGAACCACAATTTAATTCTCCAGTTATAGTATAATAAACCAACCGGAAAGAATAACAGACAGTCAACCCAGTGGAAAAAAAATAAAGAAAGAAAGAAAATATATTAATATAACTTAACGAAACAACTTCTAAAATCAAATCCTTAGAATAAAATCCAGCTAAAAAAGGTATACCACACAAAGCTAAATTAGCTACATAAAAACAGCCAGAAGTCAAAGGCATATATACTCCTAATCCCCCTATCAATCGAATGTCCTGAGAATTATTTATATTATGAATAATAGCTCCAGCACACATAAATAATAATGCCTTAAATAAAGCGTGGGTTAATAAATGAAAAAAAGCAAGTTTATAAAATCCTATAGATAAAATTCTTATTATAAGACCCAATTGTCTTAGTGTAGAAAGAGCAATAATCTTCTTTAAATCAAATTCAAAATTAGCCCCTAATCCCGCTATAAATATTGTTAACCCAGAAAGCAACAATAATAAATCTCCCAACCATCTACCTCTTAATAAAATATTAAATCGAATCAATAAATAAACCCCAGCAGTTACCAGAGTTGAAGAATGAACTAAAGCTGATACAGGAGTGGGAGCTGCTATAGCAGCAGGTAGTCAAGAAGAAAAAGGAATCTGAGCTCTTTTAGTTATAGCAGCTAGCATAATTAATGCCCCAATAATTTCTATTTCAATACTATCCTTCATGCTTTCTAAATAAAAAACATAATTTCAACTTCCATAGTTCAATATTCAAGCAATTGCTAATAAAAAGGCTACATCCCCAATCCGATTAGATAGTGCAGTAAGTATCCCAGCATTATAAGACTTAACATTTTGAAAATAAATAACTAAACAATAAGACACTAACCCTAAACCATCTCATCCTAATAAAATTCTAATTAAATTAGGACTAATGATTAATAATATTATTGACAATACAAATATTAAAACTAATATAATAAAACGATTAATATTTGTGTCTCCTCTCATATATTCCTTTCTATAATAAATTACTAATGAAGCAATTAGCAAAACAAACGATATGAATAATAATCTCATTCAATCAAACAAAAAAGTCATCACAATTCTAGTTGAATTTAAACTGACAACTTCTCACTCCAAAAATAAAGAATAATCATTTAACAAAAACACTAATCTAGAAGTAAAAAAACTAATTCTAATAGTAATTAAAATTAAAAATCTAATTCTACAAATTGATAAATATTTCACGATCTAAAATGATAAACCTCATTTCATTGACACCACAAATCAATATTTTAAATAAACTATTTAGATCTAAAGTCAAAATAAACAAATGTCTCTCTTTAAAATTAATAGATTTAAAGGAAATCAATGAAGAAATAATAAAAAAAATTCACGAATCTTACCACCTCTAAATGAATAAACTCCTGAAAAAATCTTTCCATGTTGACTATAAGCATATAAATATAAAGTATAAGCAGCGCTAAAAAAAGATAATAAAGATAAAGAAATTATAGTAACCCAAGATCAGCTTACAATTCTATTTAATAAAGAAATTTCCCCCAATAAATTTAAAGAAGGAGGAGCAGCTATATTACAAGCTCTTAACAAAAATCATCATAAAGTTATTGAAGGTATAAAATTCAATAAACCCTTATTGATTAATAAACTCCGACTCCCCAATCGTTCATATGTAATATTAGCTAAACAAAATAATCCAGACGAACATAACCCATGAGCAATTATTAAGGTGTAAGAACCACAAAGACCTCAATAAGTTAAAGTTATTAAACCCCCTAAAACAATTCCTATATGAGCAACTGATGAATAAGCAATTAAAGCCTTTAAATCAGTTTGACGTAAACAAACTAAACTAATTAAAACTCCTCCCACAAGTCTAATTCTAACTCACACATAGTTATATTTAATACCTCTTAACTGCAAAAAAGAAAAAACTCGTAATAATCCGTAACCACCTAATTTTAGTATAATTCCAGCCAAAATTATTGACCCTGAAACCGGAGCTTCAACATGGGCCTTAGGAAGTCACAAATGAACTAAAAATATAGGTATTTTAACTAAAAAAGCTAAAATTAAGGATAAATATAACAAATCATAATTAAATATATAGTTACTCAATAAATAAAAATTTATTGTATTTAAATTATTATATAAATAAAAAATTCCAACCAGCATAGGTAAAGAAACCAACAATGTATAAAATAATAAATAAACCCCAGCCTGAAGACGCTCTGGCTGGTATCCCCAACCCAAAATTAAAAATAAAGTAGGAATTAATCTTCTTTCAAAAAATAAATAAAATATAAACAAATTCATTCTTCTAAAAGTTAACACCAAAAAAATCAACAAAATCAAAACATTAAATAAAAATAAATTTTTATAATTATTGTATTTATAAACAGATTCACTAGCACTAATTATAAGTGTACAAATTCAAAATCTCAATAAAATAAGACCATAAGAAATAACATCAAATCCTAGAAAATATGAAATATTTACAAAATAATTAGTACAATAATTTAAAATAATGAAAACAAAAGTTACAATAAACAATAAATTCTGAACCATTCAAAATAAACCATTCATAAAACAAATAGGACTAATAAAAAGTATTATAAAAATCAATTTTAACATTGTAATACATTAAACGATTGAAAATAATCATTACCATGTGTACGAATTATAGAAACTAAAATTGAAAGACCCAAAGCACCTTCACACACTCTAAAAGTTAAAAATATTATACTAAAAAATCTTCTATAATCCATTAAATTTAAATAAATGAACAAAAGAAAAAATAAACTTAATACAATATATTCCAAACTTAAAAGCATTGATAGTAAATGCTTACGATTAGAAACAAAAACAAAAATCCCTATTAAAAATAAAAAACAAGGTAATCCTCAATATAAACTCATTAACATTAGTTTTAATAGTTTAATAAAAACATTGGTCTTGTAAACCAAAAATAAGATTTTGTCTTTTAAAACTTCAAGAGAAAAGAAATAACTTTATCATTAATCCCCAAAATTAATATTTTAAATAAACTACCTCCTGAAATTATACAACTATTCTTATATTCTTCAACACTAATCTCAAGATTAATTTTTATTCAAATAAATCACCCCTTAGCAATAGGATTAATACTATTAATTCAAACATTACAAATTTGTTTAATTACTGGATTAATAGCTAAAAGATTCTGGTTTTCATATGTCCTATTTTTAATTTTTTTAGGAGGTATACTAGTTCTATTCATTTATGTAACTTCCTTAGCATCAAATGAAATATTTTCACTTTCCATAAAATTAACAACTATCTGTTTAATAATTATATTAACTACTACACTAATTGCCGCATTTTTAGATAAAATATCTACATCTTCATTTATTCAAAATTTAGAAATACAATCTTTATTTAACTTTAACTTAACAGTATCTGAAAACTCCTTAAGTCTACATAAACTATATAATTACCCAACAAACTTTATTACTATTTTATTAATAAACTATTTATTAATTACATTAATCGCAGTAGTAAAAATTACTAAATTATTTTATGGACCTCTTCGACAAATAAACTAATGAACAAACCTTTACGAACCCAACACCCCTTATTTAAAATTGCAAATAATGCTCTAGTAGATCTTCCAGCTCCAATTAATATTTCAGCATGATGAAATTTCGGATCATTACTAGGTCTATGTTTAATCATTCAAATTCTAACAGGATTATTTTTAGCTATACATTATACCGCAGACATTAACTTAGCATTCAATAGTGTAAATCACATTTGTCGCGATGTAAATTATGGGTGATTATTACGAACTCTTCATGCCAACGGTGCATCATTTTTCTTCATTTGCATTTACCTACATGTTGGACGTGGAATCTACTACGGATCTTATTTATTTACTCCTACCTGATTAGTAGGGGTACTAATTTTATTTCTAGTAATAGCAACAGCATTCATAGGGTATGTATTACCCTGAGGTCAAATATCTTTTTGAGGTGCCACAGTTATTACTAATTTATTATCGGCTATTCCCTATTTAGGAATTGATTTAGTCCAATGAGTATGAGGAGGATTCGCTGTAGATAATGCTACACTTACACGATTCTTTACATTCCACTTCATCCTACCGTTTATTGTACTAGCAATAACCTTAATTCATTTATTATTCCTCCATCAAACAGGATCTAATAACCCCATCGGACTAAATTCTAATATTGATAAAATTCCCTTCCACCCATACTTCTCATACAAGGATATTGTAGGATTTGTTGTTATAATCGCAGCACTAATTCTATTAACACTAATTAACCCCTATTTATTAGGAGATCCAGATAATTTCATCCCCGCCAACCCATTAGTTACCCCAGTGCATATCCAACCAGAATGATATTTCCTATTTGCTTATGCAATTCTACGATCTATTCCAAATAAACTTGGAGGAGTAATTGCTCTAGTCCTTTCAATCGCTATTTTAGCAATTCTTCCATTCTATCACTTAAGAAAATTTCGAGGTATTCAATTCTACCCTATTAACAAAATCTTATTTTGAACTATAGTTGTTACAGTAATTTTATTAACATGAATTGGAGCACGACCAGTAGAAGAACCTTATGTATTAGTAGGACAAATCTTAACTGTAATTTATTTCTTGTATTATATCATTAACCCACTAGTAAATAAATGATGAGACAATTTAATTAATTAGTCAATGAGCTTGAACAAGCATATGTTTTGAAAACATAAGATAGAAATCAACCTTTCTATTGACTTAACTAAATTTTATTAACCACATATAATAAATCAACATTAACTTTAATCCAATAATAAATAATAAAAAATTTAATGAAAAAGGTAAAAAACTCTTTCAAGCTAAATATATTAGTTTATCATAACGAAACCGGGGTAAAGTCCCCCGAGCTCAAATGAAAACAAATGAAATAAATGTTAACTTAACATAAAATATAACATTAAATACATCACAACCTAAAAAAATTACACAAAATAACATGCTCATAAATAAAATTCTAGCATATTCAGCTATAAAAATTAAAGCAAAACCCCCTCTTCTATATTCAATATTAAATCCAGAAACTAATTCCGATTCACCTTCTGCAAAATCAAAAGGAGTACGATTAGTTTCAGCTAAACAAATACAAAATCAAACCAAACTAATAGGAAATAAAATTACTAAAAATCAAATACTTTTTTGATAATAAAAAAAGTCTAAAATATTATAACTTCCAATTAAAAACACAAAAGATAATAAAACTAATGCTATTCTAACTTCATAAGAAATAGTTTGTGCCACAGCCCGTAAACCCCCTAACAATGCATAATTAGAATTAGAAGATCAACCAGCAATTATAACAGTATACACACCTAGACTAGTACAACATAAAAAAAATAATAAACCCAAATTAAATGAAAATAGTTTAACAAATAAAGGAATACATAGCCAAGCAACCAAAGATAAAAATAAAGAAAAAATAGGAGAAAAATAATAAGAAATATAATTTGATAAAAGAGGGTAAGTTTGTTCCTTAGTAAATAACTTAATCGCATCACAAAAAGGTTGAGGAATTCCTATCAACCCAACTTTATTTGGCCCCTTACGAATCTGAATATAACCCAGAACCTTCCGTTCCAAAAGAGTTAAAAAAGCCACTCTAACTAAAACACAAATTACCAAAATTAAACTCCCAATAATTGATAAAATAAATTCTATAAAAAACAAGTACTATTTGTAATATAAATTACATAAATAAATTCTAAATTTATTGCACTAATCTGCCAAAATAGTATATAATATATTAGTCATATTCCTCACATAAAATATTATTATTCTAATACCTGGTCCTTTCGTACTAAGATATTATAATATATTAAAGATAGAAACCAACCTGGCTTACGCCGGTCTGAACTCAGATCATGTAAGAATTTAAAAGTCGAACAGACTTCACATTTAAGCGGCTACACCTAAAAATATATCTTAATCCAACATCGAGGTCGCAAACTTTTTTATCGATATGAACTCTCCAAAAAAATTACGCTGTTATCCCTAAAGTAACTTAATCTTATAATCACTAATAATGGATCAATAACTCATAAATTAATGATTTTAAATAATTAAAAGTTCATTAAATTTTAATATCACCCCAACAAAATACTTTAAATTATAAAAATAAAATTAATCTAAAAAATCTAAACAATATAAAGTATAAAGATTTATAGGGTCTTCTCGTCTTTTAATTAAATTTTAGCTTTTTGACTAAAATATAAAATTCTATTATAAATTTATATGAAACAGCTTATACCTCGTCCAACCGTTCATACCAGCCTTCAATTAAAAGACTAATGATTATGCTACCTTTGCACAGTTAGAATACTGCGGCCATTTAAATAACTTCAGTGGGCAGGTCAGACTTTAAAAATAACTCAAAAAGACATGTTTTTGTTAAACAGGCGGGTAAAATTTTTGCCGAGTTCTTTATACAAACTTATCATATAAAATTACATAAACAAAAAAATATACTAATTCTATCATTATTCCTTTTTATATATAATTAATAAAAAAATTTTTATAAATAAATTAAAATATAATAAATAATATAATTTATAAAATAATTTATAACAAACTTTTTAATGATTGCTAATTCTAAGCATACATTTTATATTACCATTATTAATTTTTAATAATTTATTTTAAAGCTTATCCCTTAAAATATTCAAATAAATAAATTTTTCAATTAAATAAATAACTAAAAAATCAAAAATTTGTAAATTAAATTTATTTCTAAAAAAACTAGATACCTTTATAAACGAATAACATTTCATTTCTAATAATTTATTTAAAATAATTTTGACACATTAACTTTAATAAATTATTAACTCTTATAAAATCGAGATTAATAATATATATATTAATTATTTGATAAACCCTGATACACAAGGTACAATAAATTAAATTTTCTTTTAACACAAAAATTTTTCAAAATATTTCAATTATCTTTCACAATACTAATCAACTATTATTAATATTATTTTTTCACTAAAAATTACTAAAACACTTAATTATATAATTATTTTTAATATATTAATTTAAAAACAAAATAAAAATAATAAATAAATTTTGATCAATTTATATTGATTTGCACAAAAATCTTTTCAATGTAAATGAAATGCTTTACTAAATAAGCTTTAAATTGTCATTCTAGATACACCTTCCGGTACATCTACTATGTTACGACTTATCTTACCTTAATAGCAAGAGCGACGGGCGATGTGTGCATATTCTAGAGCTAAAATCAAATTAACAATCTTTAAAATTTTACTATCAAATCCACCTTCACTAAACATTTCAAAATTAGATCCGTTTAAATAAATTTATTGTAACCCATCTCTACTTAAACATAAGCTACACCTTGATCTGATATAAATTCTTATAAAAATTATAGAAAATTATTATTCTAATAAAATATTCTGATAACGACGGTATATAAACTGAAAAACAAATTTAAGTGAGGTTCATCGTGGATTATCAATTACAGGACAGGTTCCTCTGAATAGACTAAAATACCGCCAAATTTTTTAAGTTTCAAGAACATAACTACTACTACCTTAGTGATTGAAATTACATTTTAAATAATAGGGTATCTAATCCTAGTTTATAAATAAAATTTACAAGCTTCAAAACCTTCATAATAAAAATTTTTAGATTTAAAATTTCACCTAATAAATCTAATATTATTTTTATATAATAAAATTTAACTCACACTGAACAAATTTTATTTGTATTATTTGTGTAACCGCGGCTGCTGGCACAAATTTAGCCAATACTCTATGAAATTACTATTTCCAAATTTCTTTGATTAATAATACTATTTACTGAGAATATAATTAAATTTTATTTACTATTTAAATAAACAAAAATACACGCAAAAACTTACATATAAAATAAATCAATAATAAAATTCAAAGCCAAAATAAAACTTTAATATTAATTAAATTATAAAATAATATTAAATAATAACATACACAAATATTAATTTAAATAACATAAATAAATCAATATAAAAAAAAAATAAAATTAAACGTAAATAAAATGAGTTAGTAGTATCTCCTGATCAGCAATTACCCCCTAAGTAATTTACCGTTTTTCATTAAAAAAATTAGATGAAACTTAACCTTTTATAAAAATTAATTACATTTAATCTTATTATTAATTTTTTAATTTAATTTTAAAATTCATATTATTAATTATAATAATATAAATAATAAAAAAAAATTAATACATAAATTGAAATAATAATTAAATTAAATAATAAAAAAAAATCATATTAATCATTAGTAATTTAATTAATATTTAAGTTTCATCTAATTTTTTTTTTTTTTTTTTTTTTTTTAATAAATTTTATAAATATTAAATTTATTTATAAATACTTTATCATGTATTTATTTTAAATAAATATTTATCTTTTATAATTATATAAATATATGTATATAAATATTTAATTAATTAATAGATATCTATATTCATATAAAAAAACCCTTAAGATTCATAGATGAATAACAGTATTATCAATTTATTAGTATATAATATAATCTAACATTATAAACATTGTTATAAATTAATATTAAAAATAAATTTATTATAATCATTTATCTATTTATATGAAGTTGATCTTTTAATTCTCGGAAATGTCTATATTGGAATTTTAAATTATCTAGATTCACAAAAATTTATTTTTTAAACTGTACTTTTTTTATTTATGTAAATATTTAAATATATATTTACAATTAAGTTATATATATCACTTAAATGTAAGTATAAAAAAAAAAAAAAAAAAAAAATTAGATGAAAACAGCCTATTTCATTTAAAATAAGTTAATTTCATTC